ACTATCAGTTGAAAGGGTTGAAGTTATTCTATCTAATTCTTTTTATAGATAGTTTTTCGTTTTTTTATGAATAAAAAAACGAAAAAATCTTATCATTTACAAAAATGTTTAATGACAATAATGACAAAAAGAAGGCTTTTTCTTCTTCTCTTGCGTTAGAAAAAAAAGAATTTGAACTGGCGAGAACCCGGCGAATCACTACCATAAAGAATTTGAATTTGATTCGCCGGGTTCTCGCCAGTTCAAATTCTTTTTTTTCTGATATGCGTTGTATACTTTTCTATTCGTAAGAATCCCCCTTTTAATTCAATTCGATGTTAATGTAAATGAACCATAACTATGTAGTCCTATTCCTAATAGATTGACTCCAAAATAGCATATCCAAATTATAAGAAATCCAATAGACGCCACAATTGCTGAATCTGAATAGTTGAATTTTATATTTGTTCGGGTATGTAAATAAATTGCAAATATGACCCAAGTAATAAAAGCCCAAGTTTCTTTGGGGTCCCAACTCCAATAGGATCCCCACGCTTCATTAGCCCATACTGCTCCAGAAAGAATTCCTATGGTTAAAAAGATAAATCCTAGACTAATAACCCGATAACTCCAATAATCTAACTGTTGAATCAAATGCAACCTGTAATAATTCCTTGTAGGAAAAAAAGAGGTTTTTTTTAAAACAGTTCTTTGTTCATTCATATATTCGATTTCACCCAGGAAAAATGACTCATTAAAATTTAATAAATGATTACTCGTAGAAAAAAAACTTCTCTTTTTTCTAACTGCAATGACTAGAAGTGATACTGATAATAATGATCCACATAAAAGGGCCGCATAGCCTAATATCATCATACTTACGTGCATTATTAGCCATTCAGATTGAAGGGCGGGTACTAATATTGCGGATTCGTGGATTTCAGTTAAAAGTCCTGAAGTAGCAAAGCCTTGGGAAAAAATAGCACTTGGGCCAATTATTGCGCTTAGAAGTTTTTGATTTTTTTTGAAATACGGAACTATATAAATAAAGGAAAAACTCCATGAAAGAAAAATTAATGATTCATATAAATTGCTTAGTGGAAAATGTCCCGAATAAATCCAACGAGAAATTAATAATCCTGTTATACAGAAAAAAGTCATTATCATACCCTTTTTGGACGAATCATATAGTTTTGCGATTTCATCGATTAAAAAGGTTATCAAATGAATTGTAATTATAATGGAAACGGTCGAAAAAGAAATATGAGTTAATATATGTTCTAAAGTTGAAAATATCATAAAAGGGGAGTTCTTTAATTATAAAATCAAAATCGGAAATTGAATTCATTATAGGATCAATTTTATTTTTTTATAGTTTTTTAGGAGATAATATGCCGCCACTCGGACTCGAACCGAGATGCTCTAGCACTGCTTCCTAAGAGCAGCGTGTCTACCAATTTCACCATAGCGGCCTGTCTTGACCTCATAATAGCCTATGAATAAGTAATCGTCTAGATTTAAGAATTCAATTGGGTGCAATATTTTTTAGGAAAGATTGAATTTGATAAATAAAATTTTGTTCAAATAGATATTTGAAGGTTCATTATTTTCGTTTAGGGTTTTTGTTTTATTGTATATTTTATACTCTTATCAACTTGATCTCCCGGAAAACTAGATAGAACCCCCCAAAAAAGTATTTTTTTTTGAATTCGTTAAGGTAAACAGAAGAATTCATATTCTCCATATTCTGATCTAAGAGGGGAATGAATTCCATTCCCTGTTGAGTTAATCAATAAGAAATGGAATTCCGGAATTTGATTTTCAAAATGAATCGGTTTTTCAGTCAGGCCAATTTAGATTATTCCAACGTGTTAGGTTTTATTACTTAGTTTATTTGTTTGTTGCACAAAAAAACTTTTTGAATTCCCGGTAGAAAGAGATTTCCCCAAGGAAAAGGCCTTTAACGCTGCCCAATGTCCCTTCCTTTTCCAAAAATTTTTGCGAATACGCTTTTTTGATGCAGAAGTACGTTTTTTTGGAACTGCCATTTTAATAAAAATTAATAGATTTTTCATTGGTATAGCTGGATGTGAAAGACATCTATTGTTCATATTGTTCAAAAAAATCTGCGTTTTTCGAATTTACTATGTATTTCCTTTCTAGATAATATTTTTAGAAAAAAATATAATAAATCTATAAAAATCTAAAAGAATAGAATAAGAAATAAGATATATGGGAATATCACATAAAATCTTATTAAAAATCAAAAAAGAAGAATCTTTTTAGAAACTTGTCAAACTCGGGAGAAATATGCCAAATTTGACTTGAATTTTCAAATTTTAAGGAGACTAGTAATTAATCTCTTTTTTTCATATGATTTGACCAATTGTAACTTCTTGATTTGAATAGTTGAAATATTTAGCAAAAATTCAGAAAGAATAAGTATTAAAAATAACTTAAAATTCTATTTAAGTTAGGTTCAGTTAGTGCATATCTTCATTTTTTTATTGACTCCTTTCAA